TTAAGACAGGAAAACCACATACCCCCTGACAAACTAATCAGACTGCCTCTAAATACCACATCCCTTATATCCCTAAACACTTAATGTATATATATATACACCCATTATACCAGATGCCTATCCTATCTCTTACAACCTTCCTTTTCCCCCCTCACCGGGGGCACCTATACCAGATGCCTATCCTATCTCTTACAACCTTCCTTTTCCCCCCTCACCGGGGGCACCTATACCAGATGCCTATCCTATCTCTTACAACCTTCCTTTTCCCCCCTCACCGGGGGCACCTATACCAGATGCCTATCCTATCTCTTACAACCTTCCTTTTCCCCCCTCACCGGGGGCACCTATACCAGATGCCTATCCTATCTCTTACAACCTTCCTTTTCCCCCTTCACCGGGGGCACCTATACCAGATGCCTATCCTATCTCCCAAGACTTCCCACTCAAAACTTTCGCCACATTATAGGTACACATATAATAGATATGTCAACAAAAAACTATCGCCATGCTTCCAAAATTCCAAAGGTAAAAATATTGTAAGGGGGGGGTATTACAACCTTTTTTATACAAGCAAAGAACAGGTACACAATAAAGGAAAAAAGACGTAACACAACCCCGAAACAACTATCGAATGACCATAATCGATCAACCCCAACACAAAATTTTAACACAAAGCTACAACACACAACCAACAAAACTTACATCGACTAAATATTTTTAGACCTTTGACTTGGAAAGACAACATACTACTTATACTACCGAAGTAACCAATACTCTACAACACATAAGAAAGCACAACCACATAAACTAACCCCAAAACCATAAAACTAATCGAAAAAAAAGAACCTCGAAACAAAAGCCAACGCCAAATATCCAACCCCAAAATCTTCTCCAATAAATAAACCTCCCAACGATAAAAAGAAACAACACAAACAGAGCTAACCCCCATAAACCAACTATAGAATAGAGACACATAACCCTCATTTCCCCAAAGAAGAGAACTCCAACAACCACTACCCATCCAAACCTTATACAATCACCAACCTACCAAACACCCCAAAACTTGAATACACAACACACTCCCAGAACCTAATATAGAAAACCCCACAACCTCAACACCCAATAAATCCACAAAATAATTTAAAATCCCCCCACAAAACACTAAAGGACAAACCAACAAAAACCTACTGGCAAACCCTCTTCTCAACCCACCTCCCGCTCTAACCAACAATAACACAAACCGAACAGAATACACATAAGACAAAAAAAGAGACAACAAACTAACTAACACCAAACCCAAATTCCCCTCATACAACAACACCGAAAGAAAAGAATGCTTAGAGAAAAAAACACCTAAAAAGGGTAAACCACATAAAGAAATGACCAAAAACCTTTGAACTATAGGAAGAAACCGACCCGAATAACGACCCAAAAAAACACCCACAGAACTCTGACTAGACCCCGACTGTCCCATCAAATCCCCAACACTCATAAACAAATAACACTTACACAACCCATGAGTAACTAACTGCAATAAAGCTAGATACAAATCCCCACAAACAAAAAAAAGAATACACCAAGAAACTTTATTACAAGTAGACAAAGCAACAATCTTCTTCAAATCCATAAAAACAATAGCAGCCACAGCCGTGATAATTATAGTAATCAAGCAAAAATAAACTAAACCCACATCCACAAACCAATTCCTCCAATACCCATAACGCAAAACAAACCAAACCCCCGCAGCAACTAAAGTCGAAGAATGTACCAAAGAACTCACCGGAGTTGGAGCCCGCATCGCCTCCAACAACCACGAAATAAAAGGAAAACAAGCCCTCTTAGTCATAATCACCAATAAATACAACAAAGCAAAAACCAAACCAGAAAAATCCATCCACCAACTGAGCCACATTATTATACCAAACACAGAAACATCACCAAACCGAGAAGCAAAAAGAGTTACCAAAGAAGCCCGCAAACTCCTCATTTTAGAATAAAACAGGATCAAAAAAAACCTAACCAAACCCAAATACTCCCAAAAAACCAAAGAAAACAACAACGAACCTCTAAAAACCAAAACCCCCATCACACCTAAAAACCAAACCATCAAAGGAAACAATAAAACAGCCTCCACATCACCACTAAAATAATGAAAACAATAAAACAATGCAATACCCCCACAACAAAGCAACATAAATAAACAACCCAAACTAACCAAATCCACCACACCCACAAAACTCAAAAACCTATCATAATCCAAAACCCTAAAACACCTGAAAACCCTTCCTAAACTACCAAATCAAAATATACACAACCCCAACAAAAACAAAAAAACCAGCAACACCTTTGATAGAAGAAAAAACTCCAATAATTACGGCCGAAACGTAACCCCACAAGGATATCAAACCACACAAGGGGCACAAACCCATATCCGATGCTTAAAACCGACCCATATCCTCTGGCACTCATGCAAATAATCAGCGAGCACCATAACCAAATATGAAACGAATGACTTCAAATCACACGCGGAAACCCTTACACGCCTTTAGAGGACAAAAATGCCATCCTATGGTCCTAAACCACACCCATATAATCTGGCACCCTAAACCCTTCTGGCCAAAACACATTCTACCTCAGGAGCTACAATCCCACGCACTAAACTTATACTAAACCAGCCTATCGAAAGAAAAACCTCTTAGAACCCACCACAACACTAATGCATATAAACCCTACCATCAGAACTAAACAAAATAAACAATAAGAAACTCCTTCAAACCTAGAACATAAGTAAAACCTTCTATCCACTAACACGGGGACAGGAAAAAAAACGAAAGAGAAAACACACAAAAGTCTAGAAAAAAGAATCACCAAAGAAACTACACCCCCCCTAAATTTAGGAAGAGGTTTAGGCGTATGTACTGAAATAAAAATAAACAAAACGTAAACACCCCCTACATATACTAAGCAGAAAACAGCTAAATACCAACTAAAACCAAGTACCAAATAGCCTAAACCAGAAATGCTTAAGGCCGCACCCACCAACAACAAACAATAAACTATAGGGTGAGAAACGAATGAAAACCCCAAAAGGCACCTCAAATAAAACCTTCTAAGTACCGCAAAAAGCACCATAAATTATCACAAACAAAGAGAAAGCGAACCTAATAATCCGCATACTCTCCCTGCATTGTTACCTCAACCACAATCGGCATATACGCGTGCCCTGCACCACATAACTCCGTACAATAACCAACGTAAACTCCTAGCTGCCCCGGACAATAAGAAATACATTTTAGCCGTCCCGGAATAGCATCTGTCTTCACATTAAACTCCGGAACCGAAAAAGAATGAATCACATCAGAAGACGTAACCATAAGCTGATGGAATTTACCCCGAGTCATCCGTAAAGGCTTATCAACACCCATAACAAAGTCACTCATCACAGAATCAAATTCCTCCTGCCCTTCCTCAGTTTCATAACTTCAATATCACTGACGCCCAATGATCTTTATAACCTTTCTCGGAATATCCAACATGTCATAGGATATACAATTCAAATTGTGATAACACAAAACAACCACACAGCTTGAAGGCACCACAGTTCAAAAAAACTCAACGATATCACTTTCTTTATTATGGGACGCTATCGTCTCAGAACCAAATAACTGCCAAGCCAAAACAACAAAAACCCACACTGGGATAAAAGCACAAGTCAACAAGATATACGTAACTAAATCCATATAAAGCACTTTCGTAAAAACCATTATAGACCGTAAGATAAACTTACAAGACAACTAACGCTAGGTTCCCCCAGCATTACCATGTTACGACTTACCACAGCTAACGCCCTGGGTGACGGGCGGTGTGTACCCCAACTAAAATCCTCTTCGACAGAAAGTCCTAACTCCCTTAAACCACAAATCCGCCTACTTCCGAGTCCTGAATATAATCACCACACTTCCCAGCGACAAATTTATTACAGTAACGCATAAACACCCCAATATTAACAGCACATTGACCTGGCTTAAATACCCAAATTACACTCATCGGCACTAACCACAAATTTTAAACCGGATATACACTAACAAAACTAACTAGGGTAGGATACTAAGCGGACTGTCTATTACGATACACGTTCCCCCGGTAGAATTTTGCCGGCTGCCAAATTCTTTTAGTTTATACTAAGGACAAAAACTCAAATTACAAATACGAGGGTATCTAATCCTCTTTTACCACAGTAAAGTCAAGTCACTAAAATATTTTCTCAACAGCAGAAAGATTCTACTCAAATCTACATCTTAATTTTAAACACTTTATACCGAACATACAGGAAGAAAAGCTAACAGAATAACCGCGGATGCTGGCACTGAGTATCCACCACTCTACTGAAAGCAACCCAATCAGGATCCCTCCTACCTCCGAGATCTAATTACTAAGAAATAACGAGAACAAATGCCTCACATTACCCTCAAACAAGTCTCTTATGTAAATTTACTCCCAAACTTCCCACAACCAGAATTAAATAGATTAAAGCGAGGGCAGAAAATGCCTGTAATACCTTTGCAGAGTAACACGCCAAAAGCGTCACGCTCTTAAACTAAAGCACAAACAATCCTTTCGTACTAATCCACACCACCAATAGATAAGAACCGACCTGGCTCACGCCGGTCTTAACTCAACTCATGAAGGAAACTATGGTCGAACAGACCCTACAAAGAAACTCCTACACCTCTTCACTCTTCCTAAGTCAACATCGAGATGGCAATAAAATAAATCGATCCGATCTCTCCTTATTTTTTACCTAGTTATCCCCGAGGTAACTAAAACCTTCTATCCCTTAGGATCAAAAACACCGTAAAATACAGTATTTTGCCCCAAACAAACAACACAACATAAAGATCTCGGGGTCTTTCCGTCTTATTCACAAACCGAGGAATCTGCACCTCAACTTCAATTTCAGACCAAACCTCAATTTAATCTAATTCCCAAGTCAAACCTTTCAAACAATCCTCCAATTATGAGGCAACTAATTATGCTACCTTAGCACAGTCAAGATACTGCGGCCATTTACAAAGCACTGGGCAGGCACTACTATCTAAAAATCCAGATAGAAATGTTTTTAATAAACAGACCGAGAACAATCGAGAAAAAAAAAGGAAAATCAAAACACCTACTTATTCTACCATTAATCAAACCAAGATTAATAAAAGATGAATTCACATAAATCAGAAAGAAAAGCACAATGAGTCATAACACACACACAAACTACGGGGAATTTTAACCCCCAATAAAATCAAACAACCAACTTAAATCTTATCTACAACTTGACATCCTCGCCAAGCTATTCTAAATCAAAAAAACTCATCCCCATCAGATATCAGACATTTCGAATCACTTATCACAACCTCACTCCTACTTTAATAAGGAACTTCTCGCCCCCTAAAACAACTCTAAGCAAGTAGAAAAAAAATCAATGCCCTTCGGAACACCTCATCCAAGAAACCCTCAATAAATCATGATGCAAAAGGTACCACAAGAAACGAAACCCAAACAAAAGCAACCTCAAAGCTAACAATTGGAAGATGTCAAACAACACCATTGTTTTACAAAAACAATATTCTTAACCTAAACTAACCTCCCCAAAGAAACTCAACAAAAGATCCCTACCACATATATCAACGACTAGCCCCATTCATATAACTATTATGCTGAGGCCCTGGCAAAGTAATAACATTCAATACTAACGACCTACTACCCCAAGAGGAAATAACACGATTACCTACCACAAAAGACTCCCACAGGATAAAGATAAAAAAGAAAGCGCTCCCTGCAGAAATAACAGCACCTACACTAGAAACAACCCTAAGCCAGTAAAAATCTGGATCATACACACACACCCGACGAGGTAAACCAGCCATTCCTAAATAATGCATAGGGAAAAAACACATATTAAACCCCACCATCGAAACAACCCAATGCCCCTGCAACATAAGATTATTCAAACTATATCCCGTAATAATCGGCCACCACCAAATAAAAAAGATAATAACCCTGCTATAAGACCCTAACGAAAGAACATAATGAAAATGAGCAACCACAAATCATGTATCATGAAGCAAGGTATCTAAAATAGAAGCAGAAAGCATTATACCCGTCACACCACCAATAGTAAATAACACAATAAACCCTATAATTCACCACACAACAGGATCCCAAATCCGAGCCGAACTACCCCCACCCAACATTATCAGCCAAGAAAAAACCTTAATACCTGTAGGAATCCCAATAACCATAGTAACAGAACTAAAAAAAACAGCAGTATGTACATCCAATCCGACCATAAACATATGATGAGCCCACACAACACTCCCTAAACAAACTATAGCAGCCATCGCTAAAATAAGACCATAATAACCAAACAAAGAATCATTATTAGTCAAAGTCATACAAACATGACTAATCATACCAAACCCAGGCAAAATCAACACATAAACCTCGGGATGACCAAAAAACCAAAACAAATGCTGAAACAAAACCGGATCCCCCCCACCCATAGGATCAAAAAACGCAGAACTAAATTTACGATCAAATAACAGCATAGTAATAGCCGCAGCCAAAACAGGCAAAGACAACAACAACAAGATAGAAGTAAACAAATAAGCCCAAACCAAAATACTATGACGCCCTACCCCCTCATCCAACATAACCTCCAAGATGGTACATATAAATTTAATAGAACCCAAAACCCTAGAAATACCAGCTAAATGAAGAGAAAACATCAAAAAATCAACACCCCAACCAGAATAACCAGCCCTAGAAAGAGGAGGATAAAAAGTCCAACCTACCCCAGACCCCCCTATCAAACTAAGAGACAAACATACACAAGAAGGCAACAACAATCAAGCACTAAGCGCATTCAAACGAGGCAATTTTAAATCTGGTATACCTAATAACAAAGGCAACAAATAATTACCAAACCCCCCTATCAATACAGGCATCAGAAAGAAAAAAATCATTATAACCCCATGACCCGTCACTACATAATTATAAACCTCTGGAGACACCAAATTAAAATAAGGATCCAAGTAATTTAACCGAATCAAAACACTTAAAGACAGCCCAAAAAACCCGCCTCAAAGACCAACCACCATATAAATCAACCCAACACGCTTATGATCTAACGTAAATAATCAACCAATATACTTCACAAACAGTAACTGACACCAAAGCCCCCTTTTATTTTGAAAACAAACAGTCCAACCTAACCTAAATTACTAAAACACAAGAGAACCGAATCAAACAAGATCCCAATCATCGTTAGCAGCGACAACCCCAAAATTCTCCCAATTAATACGTCCACCGAACATACCCCCGACGAACTTCAACCAAAAACCCAAACCTCAACAACACCAAAAACCCTAGATAACACAAGAATTTCTTATACAAAACACCCTGTAAAGGCATATTCAACAACAAAGACACCTCCAAATCAAACACCACAAAAAAAACTAATAATACAAAGTAAGTATACCTAAAATAATTCTCAACCACCCGCTGCGACAAAAACCCACACTCAAAAGAACTAACTCACGAACGCTCACCAGAAAAAATACCCAAATCCAAATTCCAAACAAACCTATGACAAAGAACAACCAAAAAAAAAACCAAAAAAAACAACACCCCTAAAGAGAAAAAAAACAACATCCCGGAGAATCAAATAGACATCCTAGAAGTAAGAATTCTAAACTTTAAACTTAAGCTATCCCCAGAAAATACCGACGAAGAAAACATCTCACCATTACTATATCACAGTAACCTGCTAAAGCAGCCCTACCGGCCAGCCAACTCCCAAAACAAGAGACCACTAACCCCCAAAGTTAGTATTCTGAATTAAACTACAAAACTGAACTCGTCCACGGGCAACACACCTTCTTAAGGTTAACAGCCTTACGATTTTATACATAACCTACATGCACCCCAAACCTACAACACATAAAAAAAAGAAAACACCAAAAGCAAAAGAGAATATCGCCACATAAATCTAACAAAATAATCATAACGCACACGAGGCAGAGTAGCCCGAGCCCAAACAAAAAACACTACATGAAACATAGTCAAACCCAACATAAAAATACCCCCTCAAAAAAGAAGAGACGAAACCCAAGAAAAAATCACCATAATTAGATACTCACACGCAAACAAACAAGTAAAAGGAATGTTACAATACTCCGTATTCAAACCACTAACCAACTCTCTTTCAGCCTCCGCATAATCCAAAGGAGTACGATTACACTCACACAAAATCCCAACCAACCACAAACCATAAACCAAAGGAACAACCAACCACGTCCCCCCAAAATCCTCAAATAACGATACAGGACTATAACTCCCCCAAACCAAAGCAACCAAAACAACAACACACATAAAACAAGCCTCAAACCTAACAGACCCAAAAGCAGAACGAACACACCTAATTAAGGCAAACTTATTATAACACCCCCAACCCACAGACAACAACCTATACCCCGTCATACTAGTAATAACCAAAAACCACAACATATATTTGATACTTCTCACTCCGCCCTGACTCAAAAAGAACAACACACAATACGAACAAGACAACAAAACTAACAAATGAACCCCCCACCAAGACAACCAACTACGATTCTGAAAAAACACAAACTTAAACTTTATGACCAACTTCAACAAATCAGCAAACCTCTGCAATAACCCCCACAAACCAACCTTATTAGGCCCCTTACGAACCTGCATATATCCTAACACCTTACGCTCCCCAAGTATAAAAAAAGCCACAAAAACCATAATCACAACAAAAGCAAACAAACTCCTCAAACTCAAATAAACCCCTTTTAATACCCAAACCACCTTGCTCCGTACAAAATACACCTCTAATACGACAAACTAGTATTCTAGATAAACTAGAAACAACCATCACAACGGCAAGAATCTCTACCGAATGCTCGCAGAGCACACATCTTAACTTAAACTATACCGTCACAGACCTGATAACAGGAAAATCCACCCCCTACGCGTAAGATAGGAATTCTAACTTAAACTATCTCATCCCCTAAACAACACTAAAAACCCCATAAACCCCCTTCGGCAAATCGAACCTCATAACAAACTTCAACAAATAAACCTGCTCAGAAACACTATAAATAACCCAAGAAACCAAAACAACAAACCAACAACTAAACATACCCGAAACCATAACCAACTTATAAAAGATAGAAAAAGAAACAGGAATAGACAACAAAAGAAAACAAAAAAAGTAATAACCCCACAAACCAAACACACCACCCCCCTCACCACAAGAACTAAAAAACAATATAACAAAAGAACCCCAAACACAATAAACCAAAAATATAAAAAGCAATACATCCGAAGATAACACCAAACACATAGCTACAAGAGCAGCACTAGAAGAAAGCATCATATGACACCAACAATGAAACCACCCAAAGCTATACACCCAAAACAAAATAGACAACCTCAAAAACCTAAGACAACACAAAACATTAACCAAAGAATAACCCCCCCTCGCTAAAAAGAGGGGCAAAAAAAAAACGGGAGCCTTCAAAAACGTGGACAATGACCAAACAACCAATCATTTAGAACTTAAACTTACACCGTATACTCAACCCCAAAGAGGAAATAAACCAAACTTAAATAACAACCCAAGTACCAATACAAACAACAAATCTCTTCTTAAAACCCCGCACAATATTAAAGAGGAAGATATCCCAGAAATGACTATATAATTGAATAACCCAGACAAACACCCCAGGCCTCCACCAAGAAAAAATAGAGGAACTGTTGAAAGGGTCACCAATTCCAGAAATAACCAAAAAAAAGAAAGATTAGCAGAAGAAAAAATCAACAAACTAAACCCCATTAAACCAACAACCCTAAACCCCCCAATTACTATACCTCGCATCAACTTAATGATCCTCCGAAAAAGAGAGAATGTTACAAACAATAAATCAATGCACCAACGCAACAAAGACCTCATAGAAGAACAGGAGAATAAGGAACCTAATAACGCCCCATCCAAACTTTAATCTCAAAGCTCCTATAGCCGCCCCGCCTAAAGCTCCTATTGTTAATTTGACAAAAGGCCGAATCATCAAAACAATAGGCCGAACCACATAACTTAAAGTTTCAGCCAAACAAACAAAAGGAGCAATCCACAAAGGCGTGCCCGAAGGAACAAACCCTGCAAAAAACCTACAAACTCCCACATCCAACAACCGACCTAAAAATAAAGCCAAAAACAGAGGAGCTATCATAAAAACTAAAAAAAGACCAAACCCCATCATCCCATACACGTAAGGTACACGTAAATAAAGGAAACAACCTAACAAAGCAAACAAACAGACTCGATAAAAATAATCACCTCAGCCCCCAAAAATATAACTAACTACATGATTATACACCACACTCCAACGAGAAACAAACATAAGAGGGAACAAAGCTGTATTTTATGAACATGAACCATATAGTTTAGTCTTTAACTTACCCCTCTCTACATACTTAAGGCTTCCCACCACATCTCTGTAACTTCAGCTCTTCAAACTAATGCTTTTAAATAAGCTAGGAAGGACCCCCGCCCCATTGTAATCAACTCCCAATTACCCTTATGACCAAAACATAAAATGCATAACACACCAGATTACATCTACAACACCAAAAAAAGCAAATAACACCACACCACTAAGAAAGTCACACCCCCTAAATAGCTCACCACATACCCACAATTAAACCTCACAGAACAGTGACGAGCCAACAAGCATCCCACTAAAAACACAGGAACCAAGCCCCCCACAAATAAATAAATACAAAGCAATAAAACACCAAAGATCAAACTAAACCCACACTCAGACAAAATAGCTACTTCAGAAAAGAATTTCACAGTAGGAGGTATCGAAGCTGTACTGCATAAACACATAACCGTAACACACCGCACCAGCAACCTCCCAGAAATAGCCCCCTTTAAAACCAACCAATTACGACTCCCAGAAACCTCATAAAGGAATCAAAGAAGCATAAAAGTAACTCCGGCAGAAACCCCATGACCCAAAGAATATACCAAAGACAAAGAAACTTCATCAAACCAACACACAGAAAAACACACAGAAACTATCACAATATGAGCTAACCTTAAAAAAGCCAATCAACGCTTACCATCTAATTCCCGAGAAGCTCTAAAAAAAAACAGAACAGTAAACCCCAAAGCCAACCCAACATACCAATACCTAAAAACAAAATCCGACAACAAAGAATAACAAAATCGAAGAACCCCTAACAAGCCCAACTTCATTATATAACCCCTCAGACACATAGAAACAGGACTACTTGCCTCAGCATGAACAATAGGTAACCAGATATGAAAGGGAGGTAACGGAATCTTCGTAATAAACATCACAGCCAATATGATATAGACTCCAAACCTCCTATAACCTAAAACACCTAAATTCCAATCCTGAAACCGATATCTCCCCATCAGCCCCCCTAAATAAAAAATACAAAGCAACATAGGCAACCTACTAAAAACAACATACCCTAACAAATACCACGAAGCAATAAAACGCTCAGAATAAGGAGACTCCAAGATTAACAAAAACAACAGGGGAAGTATAGACATCTCATAAAAAACCCAAAACCATAGCCCACTAACGCAACAATAACACAACAAAGAGAAAATCAATCTAGTAGACAACATAATCCGAGACCTAACCCTCAAATCCTTCACTACAAACAGCATAGAAGCCCCTAAAAATAGAGAAAGTAAACACAAATAAAACCTAACAGAATCAAACACAAAAACACCACATTCTATAGAATACAGTCCCAACAACCAAAACCCTAAACCCCTTAACAATAATAACACACCCTTAATTAAGATAAATCCCGCTACACCTAAACACCAACTATACCAATCAAACTTCTGAAATCCCACAAACGCGTCAAAGTCACCAACCCTAAAGTCACCTCAATAGTGAAAATCACCATCAAAGCAATGAAAATTATACGGAACTCATCCCACTGACCTAAAAGACACACAAACAACAACAATACATTAAAATTCTCAACAACAATCAGACATTTCAATAATCGCCCTAACGACAAAAAAAACCCAAAAACAATCACCAGACCACCCGTACACAAAAGCCCCACTAAACCCCCTTGCACAAACTACCTAACTAACCATCACACGTGGGAATCCTCCAGAATAAGGAACTACCCATAATCCCTTAAACATAACTAGCAAAAAAATAATTAAAAACCTCGCAATCTTACTTATCAAAACAAACGGAGGCTCCGGATGACAAGCCCCCAAATAAGTCAACAAAAAAAACAAAGAAACCCCACATCAAAAAACATACTGACGACCTAATCTATAACTACACGACTTATTCAAAGTAGGCAACCACAATACAAATAAAAAAACCAAGACCAAAACCAACCCACCCACCTTAGACTCCACAGAACGCAACATTGCATAAAAAGCCAAAAAATACCACTCCGGCTTTATAGACACAGGAGTCACCATAGGATCCGCCTGAATATAACTCTCCACATCCAAGACCAAATCAGGAGAAATCAACATAACTAAACCAAAAAAGAACAGAAGACACATCAAAACAAATCCATCCTTGTTAGTAAAAAATGAATGAAAGAAAACCACATCACCATACCCCCCTGAAACAAACAACGGATTATTAGAGCCCCCCTTATGTAAATAAAACAAATGCAAAACCCTAAAACCTATGATAATAAAAGCCAAACAAACGTGCGCTGAAAAGACCCGAACCAACATACAATTCGTAACCGAAAATCCCCCTACAACATACTTATACAACACACCGCCGACAAGCGGAACCCTTTGCAAAATAGAAGACAGAACAGTAGCCGCCCAAAACGACATTTGATGCCAAGGCAAAATATACCCCAAAAAAGCCTCCACCAACATTAACAAATACAAAACAAACCCCACATTCCACACACCCAACTTACTGTAGCTAGAATAGTAAAGAGAACGCCCCATATGCGCCAAAAACAACAAGAATATAAACGTTACACCCCAAATATGCATATACCGAACCAACCACAGAAATAACCCCTCAGACGTAAAATCTAAAACACACCCAAACCTTAATAAACTATCTGCCACATACAGCAAAGACAAAACCACACCAGAAACTACCTGAATCACAAGAAACCTCCTTATCATAAACCCCCCACACCAAAAATAACTTAAAGAAATATTTGTTGGTAAATCAACAATATTTCCACGCATTACTGATACCATCTTCCCCCACTCAATAGAACTCTCCGACACCACAAACCGACGATTTTAACCTAACCTATAGAGGAATAATTAAGAGAGATACACTATCAAGTAAACCAACAACCAGATATAATCTACAAAATGCCAATATCAAACTATAAAATCCACATTCGCCTTAGGAACCACCACATCCCCCGAAAAATAAAGAACACTTAAAGCAACAATCCCTCCAAATACATGCAAGAAGTGCAACCCAACAGTACTAAAACACACCGCCTCATAAATACAAAAAGTAATATCACACTTACAATCATAAAACTCAAAGATCTGCAAACCCAAAAACCTACAACCCAAAACTATTGTTAAAAGCAAAAAAGAACGCCCATAAACAGAACCCAAATAATGATGATAGGTAGTCACCGTAATAGAAGAACCCGTCAAAATAAAACAACCTAACAGAGGAAGTTCCAAAGGATCAGACAACGGAGACAAATCATCTTCAACAGTCACTATACACAAACAAAAAAGAGTCCCAAAAGCAATAACTTCCCTCAGTATAAACATCCAAAACCCAGTAGCATAATGCTTCCCACCACACAGAGATTCCTTAAGTAACCACACAGCAGAAAAAAGAGCCACAAAAAAAAAAACAAACACACCACCCAACTTCCACAAAAACACACTTACTATACCTAACATCACAACCCAAGCTTTATAAATAGGTAATCATCTCAT